GAACCATTTTCCTTACTTAACTATAATTGCAGTTTTGCCAATATTTGCAGGTTGCTTAATTTTTTTTCTTCCACATAGGGGAAATAGAGTAATTCGTTGGTATACTATATGTATGTGTATCTTAGAGCTTCTTCTAACGACTTTTGCATTCTGTTATCATTTTCAATCAGACGACCCATTAATCCAACTAATGGAGGATTATCAATGGATCCTTTTTTTGGATTTTCATTGGAGATTAGGAATAGATGGACTCTCCATAGGACCCATTTTACTAACAGGATTCATCACTACTTTAGCTACTTTAGCGGCTTGGCCAGTTACTCGAGATTCTCGATTATTTCATTTCCTAATGTTAGCAATGTACAGTGGACAAGTAGGATTATTTTCTTCTCGAGATCTTTTACTTTTTTTTCTCATGTGGGAGTTAGAATTAATTCCCGTTTATTTACTTGTATCCATGTGGGGAGGAAAAAAACGTCTGTATTCGGCTACAAAGTTTATTTTGTACACGGCAGGGGGTTCTATTTTTCTTTTAATGGGAGTTTTGGGCGTCGGTTTATATAGTTCTACTACACCAACATTAAATTTTGAAATATTGGCTAATCAGTCCTATCCTGTGGCTTTGGAACTATTATTTTATATTGGGTTTTTTCTTGCTTTTGCTGTCAAATTACCAATCATACCCCTACATACATGGTTACCGGATACCCACGGAGAAGCGCATTATAGTACTTGTATGCTTCTAGCCGGAATCTTATTAAAAATGGGAGCCTATGGATTAATTCGCATCAATATGGAATTATTTCCTCACGCTCATTCTCTATTTTCTCCTTGGTTGATAATAGTGGGCGCAATGCAAATAATTTATGCAGCTTCAACATCTCTTGGTCAACGGAATTTAAAAAAAAGAATAGCCTATTCCTCTGTATCTCATATGGGTTTCATAATTATAGGAATTGGTTCTATCACGGATATGGGGCTCAACGGAGCCCTTTTACAAATAATCTCTCATGGATTTATCGGTGCTGCACTTTTTTTCTTGGCCGGAACAACTTATGATAGAATACGTCTTCTTTATCTTGACGAAATGGGTGGAATAGCTATCCCAATGCCAAAAATGTTCACGATGTTCAGTAGTTTTTCGATGGCCTCCCTCGCATTACCAGGTATGAGTGGTTTTGTTGCTGAATTAATAGTATTTTTTGGATTAGTTACTAGTCCAAAATTTCTTTTAATAACAAAAATCCTAATTACTTTTGTAATGGCAATTGGAATGATATTAACCCCTATTTATTTATTATCTATGTTACGCCAGATGTTCTATGGATACAAGATATTTAACGGCCAAAACTCTTATTTTTTTGATTCTGGGCCGCGAGAGTTATTTCTTTCGATCTCGATTTTTTTACCCGTACTCGGTATTGGTATGTACCCAGATTTCATTCTTTCACTATCAGTTGAAAAGGTTGAAGTTATCCTATCGAATTATTTTTATAGATAGTTTTTTCATTTTGTTGATAACAAAATGAAAAAACTATCTTATCATTTACAAAAAGGTTCGTTGTACAATGACAAAAAGAAGGCTTTTTCTTCTCTTGTGTTAAGTCAAAAAAAATGAATTTGAACTGGCGAGAGCCCCGTGACTTTGATTCGCGGGGCTCTCACCAGTTCACACAAAGTTTTTTATCTGATGTGCATTGCATGCTTTTCTATTCCTATTGGTAAGAATCCCCCCCTTTTTTTTTATTTAATTAGATGTTAATGTAAATGAACCATAACTATGTAATCCTATTCCTAATAGATTTACTCCAAAATAGCATATCCAAATTATAAGAAATCCAATAAAGGCTACAATTGCTGAATTTGTACCCTTCAATTTTCTACTTGTTTGAGTATGTAAATAAATTGCAAATATGATCCAAATAATAAAGGCCCAAGTTTCTTTTGGGTCCCAACTCCAATAGGATCCCCACGCTTCGTTAGCCCATACTGCTCCAGAAAGAATTCCTATCGTTAAAAAGAGAAATCCTAGACTAATAACCCGATAACTCCAATAATCCAATTGATTCAACAATTGTGACTTATAATAATTTATTGGAGAAAAAAAAGAAGTTTTTTGTAAAACATTTGTTCCTTTTGCTTGATTCATGTATTTGACTTTACCAAGTAAAAATGACTCGTTTAAATTTAATAAACGATTATTCGTAGAAAAAAATCTTCTCTTTTTTCTAACTGTAATGACTAGAAGTGATACTGATAATAATGATCCACATAAAAGGGCCACATATCCTAAAATCATCATACTTACGTGCATTATTAACCACTCGGACTGAAGGGCGGGTACTAATATTGTGGATTCGTGTATTTCAGTTAAAAGACCTGAGGTTGCAAAGCCCTGTGAAAAAAGAGCACTTGGACTAATTATTGTGTTTAGAAGATTTTTATTTTTTTTGAAATATGGAACGATATAAATAAAGGAAAAACTCCACGAAAGGAAGATTAATGATTCATATAAATCACTTAGTGGAAAATGTTTTGAATAAATCCAACGAGAAATTAATAATCCTGTTATACACAAAAAGATCATTATCATGCCCTTTTCGGATGAATCATATAGTTTTATGATTTCATCGACAAAAAAGGTTATTAAATGAATTGAAATTAGAATTGAAACAGTCGAAAAAGAAATATGAGTTAATATATGTTCTAAAGTTGAAAATATCATAAAAAAAGTTCCTTAATTAAAAAATCAAAATCGGAAATGAAATTCATTATTATTCATTATAGGATCTATTTTATTTATTTTTTTTTTAGGAGATGATATGCCATGCCGCTACTCGGACTCGAACCGAGATGCTCTAGCACTGCTTCCTAAGAGCAGCGTGTCTACCAATTTCACCATAGCGGCTTGTCTTGACCCCATAATAACCTATTTTTAATAAATCGTCTAGATTTAAGAATTCAATTGGGTCCAATATTTTCTAGGAAAGATTCAAATGGATGAATAAAAATTTGTTCAAATATGTACTTGAAGGTTCATTTTTTAGTTTAGGGTTTTAGTTTTATTGTGGATTTTAGACTCTTCTCCACTTGAGCTCTTCTAAAACCAGCCAGTCTTATTATGAGCCCCTCCAAAAAAAAAAACAATTTTTTACCGTTTTGATTTATTTGATTTTAAAAAGTGCAACCAAAAAAATAAGTTTTATCTTTATCAATGAACAAAAAAATTTTTAGATTATTAAAAATTCACACATATTTATCTAGAATATTTTCATTAAGTATTTTTGCGTGAATTGATGGCGAGAGATATATCGGCTATATATAAGAATTTATAGAAAATAAAAAAGTAAGAAAGTTGTACAAAAAAGAAAATCTTTAAATAGGTTGATGGGAAAAATAAGACTCCTGTCCTGGAAAGAAAAAATATTAAAAATAAAATAGAGTATCTTGTGTTTTTTTAACAAAAAACACTTTGTTTGAATTCGGCCAAAGTAAACAGAAGAATTCCATTTCCTATGGATTAATTCACTAGGAAATGGAATTGGGGAATTTTCTTTTTGAAAAAGGAAGGGTTCAATTTTTGAGTCAGGTCGATTTAGATTGTTCTAAGGTTTTTCGCTTTATTTCTTAATAACTTATTTTTTTATTTTATTTGTTTGTCGCACAAAAAAACTTTTTGAAGTCCCCGTAGAAAGAGATTTACCTAAAGAAAATGCTTTTAACGCCGCCCAATAACCTTTCCTTTTCCAAAAATTTTTACGAATACGCTTTTTTGATGCAGAAGTACGTTTTTTTGGAACTGCCATTTAAATAAAAATTAAGAGATTACTTATTGGTATAGCTGGATGTGAAAGACATCTATTGTTCAAAAAAAATCTGCGCCTTTCTAGATAACTAGATAATTTTTTTTCTAAAATTAGAAAAGAATGGACTATCTATCAACGATATGGTAAAATCCCATCAAAATTTTCTAAAAAAAAAAAAGAAGAATATTTTTAGTAACTTGTGAAAATTTGACTTGAATTTTCAAAGTAGAACGAGACTCATAATTAATCTTTGTCTTTCATACGATTTGACCTATTGGAACTTCTTGATTTGAATATTTGAAATATTTAGAAGAAATTCAAAAAGAATAAGTAAAAAGAAATAAAAATTTCAAAATTCTATATTTTTATATTTAAGTTAGGTTAAGTTAGTGCATATTTTCATTTTTTTTATTGACTCCTTTCAAAAGAAGTAAAATCCGATAAATCGGAAAGAATTAATTACGAATTTAAATTTTTTATGCAACAAACATATCAATATGGGTGGATTTTACCTTTCATTCCACTTCCAGTTCCTATGTTAATAGGAGTGGGGCTTCTTCTTTTTCCGACAGCAACAAAAAATCTTCGTCGTATGTGGGCTTTTACAAGTATTTTATTGTTAAGTATAGTGATGATTTTTTCAACTAATCTATCTATTCAACAAATAAATAGCAGTTCTATCCACCAATATGTATGGTCTTGGACACTCGATAATGATTTTTCTTTAGAATTCGGCTGCCTGATCGATCCACTTACTTCTATTATGTCAATGTTAATTACTACTGTTGGAATCACGGTTCTTATTTATAGTGATAATTATATGGCTCACGATCAAGGATACTTGAGATTTTTTGCTTATATGAGTTTTTTCAGTACTTCCATGTTGGGATTAGTTACTAGTTCAAATTTGATACAAATTTATTTTTTTTGGGAATTGGTTGGGATGTGTTCCTATCTATTAATAGGGTTTTGGTTTACACGACCTTCTGCGGCAAATGCTTGTCAAAAAGCATTTGTAACTAATCGTGTAGGCGATTTTGGGTTATTATTAGGAATTTTAGGTTTTTATTGGATAACAGGTACTTTTGAATTTCGGGATTTATTCGAAATACTTAATAACTTGATTTATAATAATGAAGTTCATTTTTCCTTTGTTACTTTGTGTGCTGCTTTATTATTTGCCGGTGCGGTTGC